CTCATTAAAATCTCATTAAAATTAAGTAATAGTCTTCGTTTTTTTTATTGAATCTTTTCCCTAACCCAATATCGATATCGAAAAGATTTCATTTCTAAGATAGAAACGTCAAAAAATTGAAATGATTTCAAAATAAATCAAATCCAAATAGTAACGGAACGGGGCGGATGTAGCCAAGTGGATTAAGGCAGTGGATTGTGAATCCACCATTCGCGGGTTCAATTCCCGTCGTTCGCCCATTTTTGCCCATTTTTATTTTGTTATATATTTGTATATTATTTAATATTGAAATGATTTTATGAAATCTTCATAAATATTAACGACGAGATCGATTGTCATTTTTCGCATGTCCTCGGAAATTTCGAGTAGGGGAAAATTCTCCTAATTTATGGCCTACCATACCCTCTGTTATAAAAATAGGTAGATGTTCTTTTCCGTTATGTATAGCAATAGTATGACCAATCATTGTGGGTATAATAGTAGATGACCGGGACCAAGTTACTATTATTTCTTTTTCTGATCGTTTGTTAAGTGTCTTTATTTTTCTTAATAAATGGTTTGCTACAAAAGGATTTTTTTTTCGTGAATGTGTCATATTCAAGTGAATTACTCCTCTTTTTTTTTTTCTTTTTTGTAAATAGGAAAGAAAAAAAATTCTATTTTCTTTCCTATTTACTACGTCGACGAAGAATCAAATGATCACTATATTTCTTCCTTTTTCTACTCCTTCTCCCAAGTGCAGGATAACCCCAAGGGGTTGCGGGTTTTTTTCTACCAATTGGGGCCCTTCCTTCCCCACCCCCGTGGGGATGGTCTACAGGGTTCATAACGACTCCTCTGACTACAGGACGTTTACCTAGCCAACGTTTAGATCCGGCTCTATCCAAACTTTTCTGGCTCACCCCAACATTACCCACTTGTCCGACTGTTGCTGAACAGTTTTTGGATATCAAACGGACCTCTCCAGAAGGTAATTTTAATGTGGCCGATTTACCCTCTTTTGCAATCAGTTTTGCTACAGCACCTGCTGCTCTAGCTAATTGTCCACCCTTTCCAAGTGTGATTTCTATGTTATGTATGGCCGTGCCTAAGGGCATATCGGTTGAAGTAGATTCTTCTTTTTGATCAATCAAAACCCCTTCCCAAACTGTACAAGCTTCTTCCAAAGCATACGGCTTTCTGGATGTAGATGATGATATCTATACAGATGGATCTGATCAATATCATACCATGAAGTACCAAATGAGTGTATATATAGGAATCCAAATCTTCCAAATCATTCATGGTATGATTTTCTACATCCTAGGTCTTCCCGTTCCGTCATCTGGCTTATGTTCTTCATGTAGCATTCAGACCGAATGACTCTATGAAATTACATTGATACTTCCACATATGAAGGGTAACGTAGGAGACATCTCTATTTTTCCCCGGGAAATCTTTAGAACTACCACTCCTTAGCTTTCCATTTGCCTCTGACCATCAAATGAAATGTGAATAATCCGTTCTCCTCTTTTTTTTTTTAACAGGGGGCACTTCTGATTCTGTCGGTGCTTGAAACAATTTTGTCTTCTCCATATTACTATATCTCTAGAGTCAATAATTTTATATGAGGAACTACTGAACTCAATCACTTGCTACCCTTACTCTTCAGTTTTCTGTTGAGGTCTATCCTGTAGAGGTACTCCAATTGGATCAGTGATCGATTTCTAGGTTTCGTCGTAAACCTAATTGGTTACTTCCAATTACGTAAATCCATAGTTCAAACCGCACTCAAAGTTAGGGCATTTCCCATTTGTATAGGAACTTCTGTACCAGAAATAACGGTATCTCCAATTATAGCCCCTCTGGGATGTAAAATATATCTCTTCTCACCATCCCCATAGTGGATGAGACAAATGTATGCATTTCGATTAGGGTCGTATTCGATGGTGACGATTCTACCATATATGTCTTTTTCTTTCCGTCGAAAATCTATTTGACGGTATAGACGCTTATGACCTCCCCCTCTATGCCTTGCGGTAATGATTCCTCTGGCATTACGACCTTTACAACGATGCTGTCCATAAATCAAATTGTTTTTCTTTCGTGGATTGGATTTCGCTTGACTGTCTACGGCTCCATTGCGTGTGCTCGGGGTAGAAGTTTTGTATAAATGTATCGCCATGCTATTAAGTATTTGGATTTAAGTTGTTTTCTTGACAATAGGTGGAATAGAATAACCCGGTTGAAGCGTAATGATCATACGTCTGTAACGCATTGTATGTCCTCTAATAGGTCCCATTCTTTTAACCTTTCCCGGGAGTCGATGACTATTCACGGCCATCACCTTGACACCAAAGAAGAGTTCGACCCAATGCTTTATTTCTGTCTTAGTTAATCCTGATTCGACATGAAAAGTATATTGATTTTTTAACAATAACAGAAAACTTTTGTCTGTAAGTACTATATCTTTTATTATTCCATCCATAAATCTATTTTCTTCCTTATGAGTTTGAGTTTAAATTAAGAATGCTAGATCTTACGATTGCTATCTTTGATATGAATATACCACACCAATTCGTTATGTATTGATGATGAGATTCCTTTGATCAAGAGCCAATTCCAATAGACTTATTGGAGGGTCCCCTTGGCGTGCATCCAGTAGGAATTGAACCTACGAATTCGCCAATTATGAGTTGGGCGCTTTAACCATTCAGCCATGGATGCTTAGTGGGGATCCTCTTACATGGTGAATAACCAAATTCCAATTGAAAGGAAATTTTGAATATAAATCAATGCAATTTAGAGGAAGAATTCTATTTATGAAGGTAGATACATTCAAATCCTGTATTTTCGAATTGAGAGAGATTAAGAATTCTCACCATTTCTTAGATTCATGGACCC